CGGCAGTAAGAAGAGGTAATACAAAAGTGTGTAAACTATAAAAACGGGTCAAAGTAGATTGACCCACACTAGCACTTCCACGCAATAACTCTACTAAAGGTGATCCTATTACGGGAATAGCTTCAGGTACGCCTGTCACGATTTTTACTGCCCAATAACCGATTTGGTCCCGGGGTAAGGAATAACCAGTTACACCAAACGATGCAGTCAATACAGCCAGAACCACACCCGTAACCCAAGTCAATTCGCGAGGTTTTTTAAATCCGCCCGTGAGATACACACGAAATACGTGTAGGATCATCATTAGGACCATCATACTTGCTGACCATCGATGAACTGATCGGATTAACCAACCAAAGTTGACTTCAGTCATTATGTATTGAACAGAGGCAAAAGCCTCCGTAACGGTCGGACGATAGTAAAAAGTCATAGCAAAACCCGTAGCTACTTGTACTAAAAAACAAGTAAGTGTGATCCCTCCTAGACAATAAAATATATTGACATGAGGAGGAACATATTTACTAGTTATATCATCTGCAATCGCCTGAATCTCGAGACGCTCCTCGAACCAATCATATACTTTATTGAGATAGGTAAACCAAGGGGACTCCCCCTCTGAGAACCGTATATGAGAATTTCATCTCGTACGGCTCAAGCAGAAACACCCAAATACTGATTACAATGGATATGTAATAGAAAATTTGAAATTTCTTATTTATCCACTTGATTCAATCGTCTCTGAAGATACGAAGGAACCAAAATCCGAACTCTCTTCTTTGTTGTGATGAGAATGCCAAAATATCAAGTTAGCTCATCTGTCTTTATGTTGATCGTTACAGGCCTCTTGAATCTTCTATTCCCCTATTTATTTGTTATTTGATTTGTTGTTTTTGTTTGTGCGTAATGCAGATTGACTATTGTTTACTATTTTTTTTTGATAGGAATTCTCTTGTTGAGACCCTATGAATCGATTGAAACCTCAGATTCATACTAGAACCACGATGATTCAATAAAACCCAAAAACTAAGACCAAGGGTTCTATGAGTAAGAACTATTTGATCATCACTTATTCATAGATGTAATGACTAAAAATCCAGAGAAAGATTTGTCCTTCGGTCAAAATAAGCATGATTCTAAAGGAAGAAAAATCGTTCAATTTATCAAATACCTCTTTGTTTGAAAATTTTTTGAAGTCCAGTCACGAGGTCTGAATAGTAGGTATGAATCATAGTTCAAATATTTCTTGATCTATTCCATATATTCCGTGCTCCAGATACTAGGATGAATATCCGACGAGGCAGAACCATCTCTGTCGAGATGACAGACCCATTCTCTGTACTATCAATAGGATCAATTATAACAAGTCGCACACTCATATTCCGGAAATACCGAAACAACGGAATTCCACGGTCAAACTACCAGAATGGACTATAAATCTGAGTCCTAAGTGATTCATTTTTGATTGAAAAGCTAGGGCTTCTGGTTCTTATGGACCTAATTCATTGAAATTCCATCCAGTAAAACGGAAGAATTATAAATCTCTAAAATAATAGATAGGAATATCGCAAATAGAGCCATTGCGACACCCATAAATGGGGTGGTTCCCCACCCAGGAGCCACTTTACCATATTCTGAATTCAATGGTTTCAATAAATCCCCTGTAATAGTTCGTCTTGGCCCAGATCTAGCACTACCCTCAACGGTTTGTGTAGCCATAAATACTATTGCATTGGTTGAGATCTGTTGACTTTGTATACTATTCCGTTGTAAATAAACGATCTTATCGTAGCATAGATCCATCGTGGTCTTGAAATTCTCTAATAATGGAAACAGCAACCTTAGTCGCCATCTCCATATCTGGTTCACTTGTAAGCTTTACAGGGTACGCCTTATATACCGCTTTTGGGCAACCCTCTCAACAACTAAGAGATCCATTCGAGGAACACGGAGACTAATTGAAGTAATGAGTCCCCCATATGGGGGACTCATTACTTCAATTAAGATAATGAAAAATCATTTCATCTTTTTAGTCGGGACCTTAGGCGGTTCTCGAAAAAATATAGCGAAAAAGATTATCCCTAAAGTCGAGACTAAGAGGAATGTATAAACCAATGCTTCCATAGATTCGATCGTTGTTTACAATTATAGCTTCCACACCTGTTCATTTAGGATTATTTCCCAGATAAAGAAAGGACAAGAGCAAAGAAAGGCGATGATTCAAATCAATATTTCTACGGTACCTTATGTCAAATCAAAAAAATCAAATATAGAGGCGAAAGATACCGGAGCAATGTTGTATCAGACTACCTGTCTCCTTGTAGTTGGATCTCCAAGTTTTTGGAATGCTCCAAATTCCACTTGAGCATCCAAATCTGGGTCAATCCCAGCAAAAACATCTCTGAACAAGGTTCGAGCGCCATGCCAAATGTGTCCGAAAAAGAAGAGCAAAGCAAACGTAGCATGTCCAAAAGTGAACCAACCCCTTGGACTGCTCCGAAAAACACCATCGGATTTCAAAGTAGCACGATCTAATTCAAAAATTTCACCCAATTGGGCACGTCTAGCATATTTTTTCACAGTAGCAGGATCGCTATAGCTGACTCCATTGAGTTCGCCACCATAGAACTCAACAGTTACACCCACTTGTTCGACACTATACTTCGATTCTGCCCTTCTAAAAGGAACATCGGCTCTCACAATTCCGTCTCCGTCCACCAAAACTACTGGAAATGTTTCAAAAAAAGTAGGCATACGGCGTACAAAAAGTTCATGCCCTTCTTTATCTCTAAAGATAGGGTGTCCTAACCATCCAACAGCTATCCCATCCCCGTTGTCCATTGAGCCTGCCCGGAATAATCCACCTTTCGCCGGATTATTACCGATGTAATCATAAAAAGCTAATTTTTCGGGAATTTTAGACCAAGCTTCCGATAAACTCAGATTTTCGGCTAGACTGGCGCCAACTCTTCGATATATTTCTTGCTGGAAGTATCCCTGATCCCACTGATAACGAGTGGGACCAAATAATTCGATCGGGGTAGTTGCTGAACCATACCACATAGTTCCAGCAACAACGAAAGCTGCAAAAAAGACAGCAGCGATACTACTGGAAAGGACAGTTTCAATATTGCCCATACGTAATCCTTTGTATAGACGTTGGGGTGGGCGGACACTAAGATGGAATAGACCTGCTAATATACCCAATGTACCTGCTGCAATATGATGAGAGGCTATTCCTCCCGGAACAAAGGGATCAAAACCTTCCGCACCCCACGCTGGATTTACAGATTGTACTTTTCCGGTTAGGCCATAAGGATCGGATACCCATATTCCAGGACCATACAAGCCTGTTACATGAAATGCGCCAAACCCAAAGCAAGCCACCCCTGAGAGAAATAAATGAATTCCAAAAATCTTGGGCAAATCCAAAGAGGGTTTTCCCGTACGTTCATCACAGAATATTTCTAGGTCCCAATACACCCAATGCCAGATAGCTGCTAAGAAGCACAAGCCAGAAAACACAATATGTGCCCCGGCCACACCTTCGTAACTCCAAATACCCGGATTCGTTATAGTTCCTCCTGTAATACTCCAACCGCCCCATGAATTGTTTATTCCTAAACGAGTCATGAAGGGTATAACGAACATACCCTGTCTCCACATTGGATCAAGAACGGGGTCAGAAGGATCAAAAACTGCTAATTCGTATAGAGCCATCGAACCGGCCCAACCGGAAACTAGAGCTGTATGCATTATATGGACAGAAAGCAGCCGACCGGGATCATTCAATACGACGGTATGAACACGATACCAAGGCAAACCCATGGAAATACCCCTTTCTCAAAGAAAAAATAGATACTATGTAACTTTATCACATTGGAAATAACTATGCTATGGACCTCACCCTTTCATTGGATTATCTCGAAACAAGGGTTAATATTTATTCTGTTCCGTTAGTAATAATTGAACAATTCTGTTCGTGGGAACAAAGAGAAGCAGATCTATTCTATACCCAATAAGTACCAATACGCAATGGGGGGATTAATCCTATTTTTTGTGAGCGAATGTATAGATACTTGTTTCTCATTCGAACGATCCGTTCGTAAGAATTTTCCTTTATTCCGTCTTCCTCTATGAATCTTCCAATCTATCGATAAAATACGATAAACGACAATATTATGAAGACAATAAACCATTGTTTGTTACGTTTCCACATCAAAGTGAAATAGAATACTTAATTTTTCTTTCATTTAATGCCCATTGGTGTTCCAAAAGTACCTTTTCGGAGTCCTGGAGAGGAAGATGCAGTTTGGGTTGACGTATAGTGTGACTTGTCAGACATATTGGGTCATATGGGATTTCCCCGTTCTCTCCCCCGATCGAGATATCCTCTGTTTCGCCCAAGAAAGATTGATTGAACCGTCAATAATTCGAAGCGTGAAGTGCAATTAGATCAATTTATTTGGTTGGAGGATCAATATTCTCAATTAAAAGAATTTATGGTTGGCTTGGACCAATAAAATGAAGTATACAGGCTCCGTTCAGAAAATACCAAGGTAATCCATGTATGATTACCACCCTATCAGAAATGATTCCTTTATACCATATGAGTGATCTCAAATTGCCAATTAATGGAATAATATGATGAATACATCGAATATTTTGTGGAAGGCATGAAAATGAAACAAATTGAAAAAAAAAAGAAGTCATAGCAAAAAGAAGTGGTACTGGGATCATTTGTCCTATATGTGCAAATCGAATTCGGGCAGATCTTTACCCGGAGTAGAGCATAAACCTAAAAGAGTGGAAGAGGCCCATTCGGGAACAAGAAAATTACATCGTGATTTAGATCTCGATGAAACAATACATCAATGAGGGGTTAGCTCGATAAGTTCAGTGAATTCTTTTTTGATTTTATAGGGAAGCAAGTCAAAACTCATGTTTCTTAAAAAATGGAAGAAAAAGCCCGCTACGAAAAAAGAAATAGGGCTGGAATCGACAATTTCTTTTTTTTTTTATTTTCTCAATTTTGATTTTTTGAACCGTATGCACCCAAAGGTGCGTGTACGGTTCCTAAGGAATAGAATTTTGTCCTAATCAACCGACTTCATCGAGAAAGATTACTTTTTTTAGGCCAAGAAGTTGATAGCGAGATCTCGAATCAACTTGTTGGTCTCATGGTATATCTCAGTATAGAGGATGATACCAGGGATCTGTATTTGTTTATAAATTCTCCCGGCGGATGGGTAATCCCAGGAATAGCTATTTATGATACTATGCAATTTGTGCCACCAGATGTGCATACAATATGCATGGGATTAGCCGCTTCAATGGGATCTTTCATCCTGGTTGGAGGAGAAATTACCAAACGTCTAGCATTCCCTCACGCTTGGCGCCAATGAGTTTTTTTATTTGAGAGAAAAAAAGACTATGCCTTCGTCATATGGAATATGAATAAAATAATAATAATATTAAGTAATAATAGCATGGCATTTCAAGTTCGATATGAGCAAACTATTATTATTTTTTCATAATATGAGATTATGTATCGAGATAGTAGTATGAAAGAAAGGTTATTTCCGACTTGATCTTATGTATCGGGGTCCATTTCAGCGTCACAAACCTTTTTGCTTCCACATCAGAAGTCTCTTTCCAATATTTATGTTATGAAAGAGTGTGAAAATAAAAAAAAAAAAGATCATTTTTTACTTATTTTTATTTGATCGGATCAGAAAGAAACTTTGGGATTGCTGAATCACAGACGAGATAAATATATAAAGCAACGGAACCATCATAGTATTTTTTGATTACTCCGAAAGGAAGGATGGTAAATGGATCATTCAACGATCTGGGTCTGATAGATTCGACTTGTCTCTTTCTTCGATGAAAAAAGAGAAAAAAAATTCCATTACAGAGCCGTATGCACAAAAGATGCCTGTACGGTTGTTCAATTCTATCTTTTTCTCCCTGCTTGTTATTCTTTATCCCTTCCCTTCGCCCAATCATGCGAGATAGAGGAATCGTTCATTATGTTATATCATCAGGGTTATGATCCATCAACCTGCTAGTTCTTTTTATGAGGCACCCACAGGAGAATTTATCCTGGAAGCGGAAGAACTACTGAAACTCCGCGAAACCCTCACAAGGGTTTATGTACAAAGAACGGGCAATCCTTTATGGGTTGTATCCGAAGACATGGAAAGGGATGTTTTTATGTCAGCAACAGAAGCCCAAGATTATGGCATTGTTGATCTTGTAGCGATCGAAAATACCGGGGATTTCGCATAAATCTTTGATTCCATTTCGAATCATAATTTGAATGAACCCTTATTTGATCTTTTATCTTCTTACCTGGGTAAAATATGAAATGGAAGTAATTCATAATCATCCGGTTAGGATCGATCTAAACCAGCCCATTCTGTATATGATTCAGCATGCCAACTATTAAACAACTTATTAGAAACACAAGACAGCCAATCAGAAATGTCACGAAATCCCCCGCTCTTCGAGGATGTCCTCAGCGTCGAGGAACATGTACTAGGGTGTATGTGCGACTCGTTCAGATCATGAGCTAGAACAAATGAGACGATTTTTACAGTATCAATGACTCGTACCAATGAATAGAATGGAAGAACTCCATTCACTATCGAAAAATAAAGATCTCTCGTATACCTCTATTTGTATGGAATTTATGGTTTCCATTGGTGCAAATCCAATCACCTCGATTTGAGATGAAAAGCAATTCCCATTGGTAGCAAATGGTTATCCATTAAGCGGGGGAATGATATTTAAGAAGCAGAAAGATTATGCTCCTACTCTTGCAAGAACGGACTAACAGGGTCAGCTACCTATTCAACCTTCATAATTAAATGCCGTCACTGTATGGATAGATCCCATTGAAAAAAGACCTATTACTCGATAATTCATCGGTAGAGCCAAAGAGCGTGAACTGTACAAGTTACCAATAACATTGATTAAATGAGGAAAGGGGCTCCGGTGTATAGAGAGGACCTCGCCGTTTAAGAAGTAACCATAGAAACGATGGAAGCCACTATTTGTCCATTTACGATTTATTTTATACCTAATATCGGTACAATTTCTTTTTTTTTTTTGAGGTGAAATGCCTGGAAGAAATAAAAAAATCGTGGTTGGGAAGGTTATAGTAGCAAAAGCCATTGGAATTTGTATTTTAATTTTATACATAGGAAGAATCCGTTTTGTTATTAATAAACCAGGAGAGGGGAAAAGAATGACTGAAAGAAAAGAAATCAATTAGTTATTCATCCAAGTTTCTTTTGATTCAATGACCAGAGTTAGACGAAGATATATAGCTCGGAGACGTAGAACAAAAATTCGTTTATTTGCAGCAACCTTTCGAGGGGCTCATTCAAGACTTACTCGAACTACTACTCAACAGAAAATGAGAGCTTTGGTTTCCACTCATCGGGATAGAGGCAGGCGAAAGAGAAGTTTTCGTCGTTTGTGGATCACTCGGATAAATGCAGTAACTCGTGAGAATAGGGGATCCCATAGTTATAGTCGATTAATACTTGATCTGTACAAGAGGCAGTTGCTTCTTAATCGTAAAATACCTGCACAAATAGCCATATCAAATAGGAATTGTCTTGACACGATTTCCAATGCGATCATCAAATAAGGAGATTGGAAGGAATTCACTGGAATACTTTAAACGGAGTTCCCCGGAGAATGAACTCCGGGAGGGTATAGTAGAAATTCGTATGATAAGATAAGTAGTAGGAATGAACGAACACGTTTCAATAAAAAAAAAAAGATTTATTCTTCCCCCATTCTTTTTTTATTATTACATTACGGCGCGACAATCTCTCGGCTTTTTCGAACAAAACTTCAATCTGAGTTCGAATTAGAGTTTTGATTCGATTGAGGAATAGGCTTATTTATTTCTGGTTCTAGGACTAGTAGTTCTAGGGATCGACCCGGTTCTCTCAAACTGTTTCTCATTATTAAGAAAAGGTAACGAAGATAAAATACGAGCTTGTTTTATAGCAATAGTAATTAATCGTTGTTGTTTCAAGGTTAATCTATTCACTCGTCTAGATAATATTTTTCCTTGTTCACTAATAAATTGATTAATTAAACTCATGTTTCTATAATCAATTCGATCCCCCGATCCAATTGGGGGCAAACGCCTATGAAAAGATCGCTTGGATTTATGAAAGGGCCGCTTGGATTTATCCATGGTTTATTTCTTATTTCTAAAATCCTATTTCTTCATTCATTTCGGATCCGACCAAAATAGGACTGGATTTGTATATATTATATATGTATATGTAATTTCTTCCTCTTCCTTGGAAGAGTGGCACACGCGTTCCATTCGATTTATTTCTTTATCTCCCCATGAATCGTATGTTTGTAACAATAAGGGCAGAATTTTTTCAAGTCCAATTGACTAGGTGTATTGTGTCGATTCTTTTGAGTAATATATCTGGAAATGCCCCGCGATTCTTTATTCAAACCATTTCGGACACAACTGGTACATTCCAAAATAACTACTACTCTGACATCTTTACCCTTAGCCATGAACCTCCTTTGGATTTTGAATTCACTCAATTCTTCTATTTTCGATTCGAACCGAAGCGAAGAAGAAAGGAATGAAAAATAAATAGACGAGAAGTTGCTAACTCGAAATCCAATTCAATTATGAAAGATTTCGTTGCAATCAATAGAGTAATCAAATTATTAAGTAATACAAATATTTCTAACTATCAATTATTCCCAATCCCAGTATTTCATTTAGTATCTTGTATGATATTGAACAGCCTGCCCTCGACCCACATTTCCATTTCTGTTCTCCCTATATTAACCCGAACCCGAGTTTCGATGAGATTCAATCCACTTTTATTCTTTACTCTTTCTTTCCTATCCTAAAGAACTGAAAAAAAGGGGGGGGTTAGTCGCAGAGAATTTATTGTATCTCTAATCTTCTTGATCCCTTCCCATGTCAATAACTAGAATGAAAAAAAGGGGAATGTCAACGCATCTGGGAATAAACGATTGATCTCTATCAATAGACCCGCCAAAGACCCGAACCATAGAGTAGTTAGCACAGGTGCCGTGGAGAGATATGTTTTTATATCTCGCATTGAAAATCCTCCTTCTTTTTCTTTAACTTTATTGACTTTATTGTATATTGTAATACATATATGATCAGATGCATATGTAGTTAAAGATCATTTGTACGGGGAATCTCTAACCAAAATGGATATATACAACGATCCGGTAGATGAAATCTACCTGTCCCTAAAACAGAAAAAGATGAACCCTCCTTCCTGAGCACTACTGATAAATATTCATTCCTTTATACGTTTATACGTTAGGTATGTATATAATTCTTTATGAGAATGAAACCAAAAAGAAGAAATGGCAAAAGAAATTCTATTTAGATAGAGGAAATTAGGATGTGGAAAACAAAACATGGATTCCCTACAATGGCACTGTACAACAAATGAAAGGGATGTAGCGCAGCTTGGTAGCGCGTTTGTTTTGGGTACAAAATGTCACGGGTTCAAATCCTGTCATCCCTACTTATCACTTCTCCTATGGACAGTAACGAGGGGTCAATTGAGATCGATTCAAATTGGACACAATCTACCATTTTATGATACTATACATACAAGATGTATTGGGGGTACAAAAAGAATCCTTTTCTTGACATCCGTATCTCCCATCATAATAAAGCGCTCTTAGTTCAGTTCGGTAGAACGTGGGTCTCCAAAACCCGATGTCGTAGGTTCAAATCCTATAGAGCGTGATTCTGTTCTTTTAATGTTGAATCACAATAAAATAACTTCACTAACTTGAACTGCAACCTGAATTTGACCTCCTGGAGATTAAGGAGGAGGTCAATTAAAAAAAAGAGATGTTACTCAATTAAAGGTCCAACTGATCGCCGCGTCTGTATTGTAAATATGCAGTTACGAATAATCCGGCCAAAGTAATGGGAATTAGACCTAACACAATT